AATAAGTAAAAAAGTTCCTCGATGGTCATACAAATTGATTACCGAATTAGAACAACTGGAGGGAAAAAAAAAGGAAGCAGAGATTTTTCAAATTCGTTCTCGAAAAGCCAAACGTGTAATCATTTTGACTAAAAAATCGAAATTTTTAAAGAAAAACAATACTTATAATGCTACTATAGATACTGATAACACTGAAAAAAAAAACGACTTGGCTTTAATACGTTATTCCCAACAATCGGATTTTCGGCGAGACATAATCAAAGGATCTATGCGTGCTCAAAGACGTAAAACAGTTACTTGGAAATTTTTTCAAAAAAAGGTGCATTCCCCTCTTTTTTTATATACAATTGAGAAACCTTTATTCTTTTCTTTTGATAGTTTCAAATCAATGAAAATCTTTTTTATGTTAAAAAATTGGATAAGAAAAAAGAAAGAATTTGAAATTTCCGGTTATACAAAGGAAAAAACAAATGAAATTTATAAAAAAGAAGAGGAAAAAAAAAAAGAAAATGAGGCAAGAAAACGTATAGAAATAGCAGAAGCCTGGGATAGCATTCTATTTGCTCAAGTAATAAGGGGTGTTTTATTAATAACCCAATCGATTCTTAGAAAATATATTATATTACCGTCATTGATAATAATTAAAAATCTTTTTCGTATACTATTTTTTCAATTTCCCGAATGGTCAGAAGATTTTAGGGATTGGAAGAAAGAAATGTATATTAAATGTACATATAATGGGGTTCAATTATCTGAAAAAGAATTTCCCCAAAAATGGCTAACAGATGGTATTCAGATAAAGATATTATTTCCTTTTCGTCTAAAACCTTGGCACAAATCTAAGCTACAATCCACTGAAAAGAAAAAAGATCCAATGAAAAAAAAAAAAAAGAATTTTTGTTTTTTAACAGTTTGGGGAATGGAAGTCGAATTGCCGTTTTCTGGTTTTCGCCAAAATCGATTTTCATTTTTTGATCCCATTCTTAAAGAACTTGAAAAAAAAAAGAAACAATTTTCCAATTTAATAACTTTGAAATTAAAAAAATATATAGATAAATTGAACGCAAGCAAAAAAAATTCAACCATCTGTATGAATAGTCTAATGATTTCCGAATCAACCATTCCAATTCAATCGAAAAATTCGGCAAATTTTTCATTGAAAAAAAAAAAAATAAAGGATTTGATTATTAAAAGAAAAGCAGTTAAAATAAAAATCGAAAAAATGAAAAAAGAAGAAAAAAAAAGAGGACTTGTAATTTCAGAGACAACTAGTCATTCGAATAAAACAACTTATGATAGTAAAAAGAGAGGATTCGAAAAAAAAAATTTGCAGGTATTACAAAAAAAAAGAAGAAATCTTAGATTCACTCGTAAATCACATTCTTTTTTAAAATTTTTCAAGAAAAAGATATACATAGATATTTTTCTATATATGATTTGTATCCCGAGGATCCATATACAAGTTTTTCTTGAATCAACAAAAAAGATTTTAAATAAATCCATTTACAATAGAAATGCCGAAAGAATTTATAAAACAAATCAAAGTATAATTCGGTTTATTTCCATTTTATATAAATATTTGAATATTAGGAATACGAATTCACAAAATTCTTGTGACATCTCGTTTTTATCACAAGCATTTGTATTTTTAAAATTCTTACAAATTCGAATTATTAACATTAACATATATAAGTTAAGATCTGTTTTTCAAGATCATGGAAATTCTTTTTTTCTTAAAAATGAAATAAAGGATTATTTTTTTGGAGTACAAGGAATATTTCATCCTAAATTAAAACAGAATAATCCTTTAAATTCTGTGATAAATCAATGGACAAATTGGTTAAAGGATCATTATTATCAATATGACTTATCTAAAAGGAGATGGTCCAGATTAGTACCACAAAAATGGAGAAATAGAATCACTGAATGTCGTGTAGCTCAAAATAAAGATTTAACCAAATGGGATTCATATGAAAAAATCCAATTAATTCTTTACAAAGAACAAGAAGTAGACGCATTAAAAAAAAAAAAAAAAATTAGAAAACAATATAGATATGATCTTTTATCCTATAATTTTATTAATTATGCGAATAAGAAAGACTCCTATATTTCTCGATCTAGATCCCTATTTCAAGCAAATAAAAATCAAGTGATTTACAACCCATATAAAAGGGAATTTTTTGATATCATAGGTAATATCTTTATTAAGAATTATATAGCAGAAGATACTATTCTAGATATGGAAAAAAATCTGGATAGAAAGTATTTCGATTGGATGGGAATCAATATAGAAATACTAAATCGTTCCTTATCGAATTTCGAATTTTGGTTCTTTTCCAAATTTGTAATATTTTATAATGCATATAGGGGGAACTCGCGAGTTATACCAATAAAATTTCTTTTTTTACATTCTAATGTAAATCAAAATGTTAGTGAAAAAAAAAAGAACATTACTAGAAAAAAAGAAATAATCGATATTTTTAAATCATCGAAAAAAAAGAAATCTCTGAAATTGGAGTTAGAGACTCGAAATAGAACAAAAGCAGAATACTCCGATCGACCAAATCTTGAATTATCTCTCTCAAACCAAGAAAAAGATATTGAAAAAGATTATTATGTAGGATCGGGCAGTGAGGTTATAAAGAAAAAAAAAGACAAGAACCAGATGGAGGCAGAACTATATTTCTTATTCAGAAATTTTTGGATTTTACATTTGAACTGGAAGAATTTCGTAGGTAAAAAAATATTTAACAATGTCAAAGTATATTGTCTACTTATTAGATTGAAAAAGTTAAGAGAAATTACTCTAGCCTCTATTCAAAGAGGAGAACTAGGTTTAGATATTATGATGATTCAAAATCAGAAGAATTTAACTCCCCCAGGTTTAAGGAAAAATAACAAATTTTTGAAAAAAGAAATATTTGTTATTGAACCAGTTCGCCTGTCTAGAAAAAACAAGAAACAATTTTTTATGTATAAAACCGTGGGTTTTTCATTAATTCATAAGAAGAAATACAAAATTTATCAAAAAAAACCAGAAAAAATGAATTTTAATAATAAAAATTTGGATAAATACATTACAAGAACAAAAGATCAAAAGATAATAGAAAAAAAAGATGATTATGATTTACTTGTTCCTGAAAACATTTTATCTGCTAAACGTCGTAGAGAATTGAGAATTCTAATTTGTTTAAATCCAAATAATAGAAATAGTATACATAGAAACATAATATTTTATAATATTAAAAAAGTTCAAAATTGTTTTCAAGTTTTGACTAAAAAAAGAAAATATTTTGAGAAAGAGAAAAAAAAATTAATAAATCTTAAAATTTTTCTTTGGCCAAATTATAGATTAGAAGATTTAGCTTGTATAAATCGCTATTGGTTTAATACCCATAATGGAAGCCGTTTCAGTATAATAAGGATACAAATGTATCCACGATTGAAAATTCATTAATGAAATTTGTCTTCGATTTACCCTATATATGGTAAATCGAAGACAAATTGATATAGACATAACAAGATTAATACAGACACGCATTATAACATTGATACGAATTCAATGATGTATCTGTTAGATAAAAAAAGAATGAAAAAAATCCTTTTTTTTAAGGATACAATTTTTTATGATGAATCGCTAAAAAAAAAAGTCTCTTTTATATCTATTTAAATTGATATAATTTATAAGAATGAATTCCATTGTAAAAAAAATTAAAAATGAGTATCGTTACTATTACTGATCAATAAAAATATCTATAAAAAGCGAAGAGAAAAACTTTCATTTTTTTATGGTAAAAAGTTCATTTATACCCGTTATTTCACAAGAAAAAAAAGAAGAAAACCGGGGATCAGTTGAATTTCAAGTATTCAAATTTACGACTAGAATACGAAGACTTACTTCACATTTTGAATTACACCGAAAAGACTATTTATCTCAAAGAGGTTTACGTAAAATTCTGGGAAAACGTCAAAGATTACTGTCTTATTTGTCAAAGAAAGATGGAATACGGTATAAAAATTTAATAAATCTGTTTAATATTCGGGAGTCCAAAATTCTTTAATATTGAAGAGTAATTCTCAATTATTCGATTTATTAGATCTTGAATTTGGATGAACTTTTTTTTTTAGCGATTCATAGAAAAATAAATCGAGGAAAAACCTATGAATATCTCAACTACAAGAAAGGACTTTATGATAGTCAATATGGGCCCTCACCACCCATCAATGCATGGTGTTCTTAGACTTATTGTTACTCTAGATGGTGAGGATGTTATTGATTGTGAACCAATATTGGGTTATTTACACAGAGGAATGGAAAAAATAGCTGAAAACCGAACAATTATACAATATCTGCCTTATGTAACACGTTGGGATTATTTAGCTACTATGTTCACAGAAGCAATAACTGTAAATGGACCGGAACAGTTGGGAAATATTCAAGTACCTAAAAGAGCTAGCTATATCCGAGTAATTATGTTGGAGTTGAGTCGTATAGCTTCTCACCTACTATGGTTAGGACCTTTTATGGCAGATATTGGTGCGCAAACCCCCTTCTTCTATATTTTAAGAGAAAGAGAATTAATATATGATCTATTCGAAGCTGCGACGGGGATGAGAATGATGCATAATTTTTTTCGTATAGGGGGGGTTGCGACTGATCTACCTTATGGTTGGGTAGATAAATGTTATGATTTCTGTGATTATTTTTTAACAAGCATTGTTGAATATCAAAAACTGATTACGCGAAATCCTATTTTTTTAGAACGGGTTGAGGGGGTAGGTGTAGTTGATGGAAAGGAAGTAATAAATTGGGGTTTATCAGGACCGATGCTTCGGGCTTCCGGAATACAATGGGATCTACGTAAAGTTGATAATTATGAATGTTACGAAGAATTTGATTGGGAAGTTCAATGGCAAAAAGAAGGAGATTCATTAGCTCGTTATTTAGTTCGAATTGGTGAAATGATTGAATCCATCAAAATTATTCAACAGGCTTTGGAAGGAATTCCCGGAGGGCCATATGAAAATTTAGAAATCCGCTGCTTTGATAGAGAAAAAGAGCCAGAATGGAATGATTTTGAGTATCGATTTATTAGTAAAAAACCGTCGCCAACTTTTGAATTGCCAAACCAAGAACTTTATATAAGAATTGAGGCTCCCAAGGGAGAATTAGGAATTTTTCTAATAGGGGATCAAAATGGTTTTCCTTGGAGATGGAAAATTCGTCCACCGGGTTTTATCAATTTGCAAATTCTTCCTCAATTAGTTAAAAGAATGAAATTGGCCGATATTATGACAATACTAGGTAGCATAGATATTATTATGGGAGAAGTTGATCGTTGAAATGATAATTGATATAACAAAAATACAAGATATTCATTTTTTTTTTCAGATTGGAATCTTTTAAAGAGATATATGCAATTCTATGGGTATTTGCTCCTATTTTTCTTCTTGTATTGGGAATTACAATAAGTGTACTAGCAATTGTATGGTTAGAAAGAGAAATATCTGCGGGAATACAACAACGTATTGGACCTGAATACACGGGTCCTTTTGGAGTTCTTCAAGCTCTAGCAGACGGAACAAAATTACTTTTCAAAGAGAATCTTATTCCATCTAGAGGAGATATTCGTTTATTCAGTATAGGACCATCCATATCAGTCATATCCATTATTATAAGCTATTCAGTAATTCCTTTTGGTTATAACTTTGTTTTATCTGATCTGAATATTGGTGTTTTTTTATGGATTGCTATTTCGAGTATTGCTCCCATTGGACTTCTTATGTCAGGATATGGGTCAAATAATAAATATTCGTTTTTGGGTGGTCTACGAGCGGCAGCTCAATCGATTAGTTATGAAATACCATTAACTCTATGTGTGTTATCGATATCTCTACGTGCGATTCGTTGAGACATAAATTTTTTAATACTATTTGCTATACCCCTCTCTTTATTTATAGTACTTTCTAGTAAAGGAGGATAATAAATTGAATATAATGATAATAAATTGAATATAATATAAATATATATATTCAATTTATTATTTTTCGCATTTCGGATTGAAGAAGTTAATCAGATAGTTATATGAGTGCAATAAAACAACTTCTCAAATTTAAATCTAATTTTTGAATCTAATTTATATAATACTATATTACTTATAGTTAATAGAAAGTATGATGATTTAAAATTGCCGTAAAAATTTGGAGTCTCATTTTCTATGTATAAGAATTAAGTGGAAAAAAAATGAATTAAATTCTAAGTAGAAGTAGATGTTTCTCCCAAGGTGGGGTGATTAGTCATCCTGTCTTGAAGCGGGCGCAAAAGACCAACCCTTTTTTTTTTCATTTTTCAATATCATTTTTATGAATTAGCATACATATATTAACATAAGGGATTAATTAAAAAAAATGAATGGATGGTTAGAAACACCAAGATACACAAAGGATTACGTATATTTTTTTTTAATATCCAAAAGAACATTTATATATAATAGAAAAAGAATATTAATTGGGGCTTTACGTTAGTAGAAAAAATAAGGAAATACTCCCCAAAATTCCGATCCAGAGTATACTTCCATCCACTGATTAAATAAATAACTATCAGGAACGAAATAATCCTTTAATTTTTTGACGCCTCCCCATATCCATATTTCTGGAAATAGAATTCATGTCATAATTTCGAAAACGAACATGTAATTCTTTTTCGTAATTGAAAATGATGAGGATATTAAAATAATGAGGATAATTATACAAGAGTATTTTATGTAAGAATTAAGTTATTACTCAACAAATTAAAATTTTGATTTTTTAAAGGATGAGATCAATTCAGAAGTACCTTTTTTATTTATTAAAAAGAAATGTATTTATTTTCATTTTAAAATTTTTTGATTCGAACAGACAGAATTCCATTGGTCTAATTCAAAACCGTCCGATAAAATCGAATCTTATCTATCTTATGGATATATCAAGGGATAAATAATCGGACCGGTGCTTAGATTTTTTTAAGACTTTAAAGGAGCCGTATGAAGTGAAAATCTCACGTACGGTTCTGTAATAGAGATGCTAACAGTAATGTTATCACCGACTAGAATTATCTAACAGCTTAAGTACAGTTGATATAGTTGATGCTCAATCAAAATACGGTTTTTGGGGTTGGAATTTATGGCGTCAACCTATGGGTTTCATCGTTTTTCTAATTTCTTCTTTAGCAGAATGTGAAAGATTACCTTTTGATTTACCGGAAGCGGAAGAAGAATTAGTAGCAGGTTATCAAACCGAATATTCGGGTATCAAATTTGGTTTATTTTACATTGCTTCCTATTTAAACCTATTAATTTCTTCCTTATTTGTAACAGTTCTTTACTTGGGTGGTTCTAATATCTCTATTCCGTACATATTTGTTTCGGAGTTTTTTGAAAAAAATAACGCATATGTGGTTTTTGTAACAATAATAGGTATCTTTATTACATTAGCGAAAACTTATTTATTCTTATTCATTTCTATAACAACAAGATGGACTTTGCCTAGGCTAAGAATAGATCAATTATTAAATTTTGGGTGGAAGTTTCTTTTACCCATTTCTCTTGGGAATCTATTATTAACAACTTCGTCTCAACTGTTTTCACTATAAAAAAATGTGGACCTTCGATATTCATAACTTGTCTCAAACAAGCGAAAGAAAAAAATATTCAGAAATAGTCACGATATGTTCCTTATGGTAACTGGATTCATAAATTATGGTCAACAAACAGTCCGAGCTGCAAGGTACATAGGTCAAGGTTTCATGATTACACTATCTCATGCAAATCGGTTACCTATAACTATTCAATATCCTTATGAAAAAATAATCTCATCAGAACGTTTCCGTGGTCGAATCCATTTTGAATTTGATAAATGCATTGCTTGTGAAGTATGTGTTCGTGTATGTCCCATAGATCTACCTGTTGTTGATTGGAAACTAGAAACTTATATTCGGAAGAAACAGTTGCTTAATTACAGTATTGATTTCGGAATCTGTATATTTTGTGGTAACTGTATTGAGTATTGTCCCACAAATTGTTTATCAATGACTGAAGAATATGAACTTTCGACATATGATCGCCACGAATTGAATTATAATCAAATTGCTTTGGGCCGTTTACCAGTGTCAGTAATTGATGATTATACAATTCGAACAATTCAAATAAAATTCAATTCTTTATAATTCAAAAATATTGTTCGAAAAACGAAAATCTCATCGAATATAAATAGAAAAATTAGATATATATATATATCGTATACTTTGAAAAAAGACTCTTTTACATAAAGAAAAGAATGAAATAATATTGATCGTATAACAACTGTACCTATAGCAATTCATATTTCTTTTCTTAGGATTTGGTGGATTTCAATGCGGAGAGAATTTTAGTATATAATATATAAGTTTTTTTCCTGGTCATATCAATAAGGTCATGAAATTTCGATTTATTTATCTCTTATTTGACATATAATATAATGGATTTGCCCGAACCGCTACATGATTTTCTTTTAGTCCTTTTTGGATTGGGTTTTATATTAGGAAGTCTAGGAGTAGTATTATTTACGAATCCCATTTTTTCTGCTTTTTCGTTGGGACTAGTTCTTGTTTGTATATCTTTTTTCTATATTTTATCAAATTCCCATTTTGTAGCCGCATCACAGTTACTTATTTACGTGGGCGCTATTAATGTTTTAATAATATTTGCTGTGATGTTTATGAATGGTTCGGAATATTACCAAGATTTTCGTCTTTGGACTGTTGGGGATGGGATTACTTTGATGGTTTGTACAAGTCTTTTTGTTTCACTAATAACTACTATTCTAGATACATCATGGCATGGGATTATTTGGACTACAAGACCAAATCAGATTATTGAGCAAGATTTGATAAGTACTAGTCAACAAATTGGAATTCATTTATCAACAGATTTTTTTCTTCCATTTGAACTAATTTCAATAATTCTTTTAGTTGCTTTGATAAGTGCAATTGTCGTGGCTCGCCAATAAGAAATTTTTAGAACTAATATTAATATAATAATAGAAATCCAAAATTCATTTTGTTAGATTTTATCACATTTATATAGTATTTATGTATAAAATCTTTTTTTTTTATTGCCAATACATTATTTTGTTGTAGACTTATTATATTCTTTAATCCAAAAAATCTGTTGAATTTTTATTCATATTGAAATGAATGAAAATTGATAAGGAGTTGGTCAATGATATTCGAGCATGCACTTGTTTTGAGTGCCTATTTATTTTCTATAGGTATCTATGGGTTGATCACGAGCCGAAATATGGTTAGAGCCCTTATGTGTCTTGAACTTATACTGAATGCAGTTAATATAAATCTTGTAACCTTTTCTGATTTTTTGGATAGTCGACAATTAAAAGGAAATATTTTTTCCATTTTTGTTATAGCTGTTGCAGCCGCTGAAGTAACTATCGGACTGGCTATTGTTTCTTCAATTTATCGTAATAGAAAATCAACCCGTATCAATCAATCGAATTTGTTGAATAAATAGTATTACTCATAAAAAAAAAATCGACTCTAGAATAGTATGTATTATTAATAGATTCAAATGAGCATATAGCATATATTATATATATAATATATGATCATGGTTGCGAAAACAAAGATAAGAAATCAAAGTATCTTGGTTCTATTCTCTTATTTATTATTAATGAATCTATAAGTCAATTTGGATTAACAAAATTCTGACAAATCATTGATTCATCTGGTGTCGAATATATATATAGATATATATATAATTCGTTTGCGAGTTTACTAGATTGAAAATGTTGAATTTTTTATGTTCAAGGATTACGATCCAATGTCACATTCAGTAAAGATTTATGATACATGTATAGGATGTACTCAATGTGTCCGAGCCTGCCCTACAGATGTATTAGAAATGATACCTTGGGACGGATGTAAAGCTAAACAAATTGCTTCTGCTCCAAGAACAGAGGACTGTGTTGGTTGTAAGAGGTGTGAATCCGCCTGTCCGACGGATTTCTTAAGTGTTAGAGTTTATTTATGGCATGAAACAACTCGAAGCATGGGTCTAGCTTATTGATACGTTTCAAAAAGAACCACACACAAGTACGTTTTTTACTGGCAAAAACCCGTGCGCAAAAGAAAAAGAAAATTTCTTTTGCGCACGGGTTTTTCTAGTCTAAGTATATCTTATTTTTATTACGAATAATTTTCCTTGGTTAACAACAGTTGTAGTTTTGCCAATAGTAGGGGGTTCCTTAATTTTATTATTTCCCCATAAAGGAAATAAGGTAATTAAATGGTATACTATTTCTATATGTTTAATAGATCTCCTTCTGACAGCCTACGTATTTTGTTATCATTTCGAATTGGATGATCCACTAATCCAATTGACAGAAAATTATAAATGGATCCATTTTTTTGACTTTTACTGGAGATTCGGAATAGATGGACTTTCTCTAGGACCCATTTTATTGACGGGATTTATTACTACTTTAGCTACATTAGCGGCTCAACCAGTTACTCGAGAATCCCAATTATTCTATTTCCTAATGTTAGCAATGTATAGTGGTCAAATAGGAACATTTTCTTCTCGAGACATTTTACTTTTTTTCATCATGTGGGAATTCGAATTAATTCCCGTTTATCTACTTTTATCTATGTGGGGTGGAAAAAAACGTTTGTATTCAGCTACAAAGTTTATTTTGTACACTGCGGGAAGTTCCGTTTTTTTATTACTGGGAATTCTGGGTATGAGTTTATATAATTCTAATGAACCAACATTAAATTTTGAATTATTAACTAATCAATCATATCCCGTGGCGCTAGAAATAATATTCTATATGGGATTTCTTATTGCTTTTGCTGTCAAATCACCAATTATACCCTTCCATACATGGTTACCAGACACCCACGGAGAAGCACATTATAGCACTTGTATGCTTTTAGCCGGAATCTTATTAAAAATGGGGGCATATGGGTTGGTTCGAATTAATATGGAATTATTATCTCGCGCGCATTCTTTATTTTGTCCCTGGTTAATGTTATTAGGTTCAATACAAATAATCTATGCCGCTTCAACATCTCTTGGTCAACGTAATTTAAAAAAAAGAATCGCTTATTCTTCGGTATCTCATATGGGTTTCTTAATTTTAGGAATTGGTTCTATAAACGATACAGGTCTCAATGGGACTTTTTTACAAATAATATCTCATGGATTTATTGGCGCTGCGCTTTTTTTCTTGGCGGGAACTAGTTATGATAGACTACGTTTTCTTTATCTCGACGAAATGGGTGGAATGGCTATCCCAATGCCAAAAATTTTTACGGTTTTCACTATCTTATCGATGGCTTCTCTTGCATTGCCGGGCATGAGCGGTTTTGTTGCAGAATTGATAGTCTTATTGGGAATAATTACCAGTCAAAAATATCTTTTAATTACAAAAATACTAATCACTTTTGTAACAGCAATTGGAATGATATTAACTCCTATTTATTCATTATCTATCTTACGTCAAATGTTCTATGGATACAAGCTTTTTAATACACCAAATTCTTATTTTTTTGATTCGGGGCCGCGAGAATTATTTATTTCAATTTCTATCCTTATACCCGTAATAAGTATTGGCATTTATCCCGATTTTATTTTTTCATTTTCGGCTGACAAGGTTGAAGCTATACTATCTAATTTTTTATAAATCGTTTTCACGAATAAATGCAAAAATAAAAAATCCTATGTACAATACAAAAAACTATATTTCTTTTGTATTCTAATTATATTAATTAATTCCATAAAAATGAATTTGCATTCTAATTGAAATTGAATTTGTTTGTTGTTTGTGAGAACCCTTTGAATCACTACTACATTATTTGATTTAAAGGGTTCTCGATCATTTTATTCAAAGTTTTTTTTTTAGAATATATATATATATGTTTTCGATATTGGTAGTTGTGAAGTTCTTTACTCACTTTCATTTAATTAGGTGTAAATGAACCATAACTATGTAATCCTAGTCCTAAAAGATTTATCCCTAAATAACATACCCAAATTATAAAAAAGCCCATAGAAGCTATTATTGAAGAATTTTTATCTTCCAATTTCTTTTTTCGAGTATGTAAATAAATTGCGAATATAGTCCAAGTAATAAAAGCCCAAGTTTCCTTTGGATCCCAATTCCAATATGATCCCCATGCCTCATTAGCCCATACTGCTCCTGAAATAATACCTATCGTTAAAAAGATAAAACCTAGACTAATAGTACGATAAACCCAACGATCTAATTGTTGAATAATTTGAGATCTATAATAATTTCTATAAGATAAAAAAGAAGTTTTTTGTAAAACATTCTTTTTTTCATACATATTCATGTATTTGATTTCAGCAAAATAAAATGTTTCATTTAAAAAAGAAAAATTCTGGCTTTTACGAAGAATTTTTATGAGTTCTTGAAATGTAATGACTAAAATAGCCACTGAAAATAATGATCCACATAAAAGAGTTGCATAACCCAATATCATCATACTTACGTGCATCATTAACCAATGGGACTGTAAAGCAGGTACTAATATTAAGGATTTATGCATTTCGGTTAAAAGACCCGAAGTAGCAAAGCCTTGGGTAAAAATAACACTTGGTGTAATTATTGTATTTAAATAGTAGTTTTTATGTTTTTTGAAGTAAGGAATCATATAAAAAATGGAAAAAGTCCATGAAAGAAATATTAATGATTCATATAAATCACTAAATGGTAAATGGCCCGAAAAAAGCCAACGAGTAACTAACAATCCCGTTATACAAAAAAAAGTTATTATCATGCCTTTTTTGAACGAATCATATAATCCTATGATTTCGTTGACTAATAAGAAGGTTATCAAATGAATTGAAATTAAAATAGATACAATCGAAAACGATATATGAGTTAATATATGCTCTAAAGTTGAAAATACCATATATAATAAAAAAATCGAAATACTCGGAATAGAAATAAGAATGGAGTTCATTATAGGATCTATTTTTCTTTTTAGAAGATAAGCTGTCATGCCGCTACTCGGACTCGAACCGAGATGCTCTAGCACTGCTTCCTAAGAGCAGCGTGTCTACCAATTTCACCATAGCGGCTTACTCGAAAGTATAATACCTAATTTTCAGTCAATTGTCGAGATTCAAAGAATCCATTTAAAATATTTGTTTACTAAACGTTTACTAAAAGAAAAGAATTTTAAAGAATTCTATTAGAATCTATTCTATATATATATATATAGAATGTAAATATCCTAATTTAATATTATACTATATTAGATATTAAAAATTAGATATTAAAATTAGAAATTAAAATTAGATTTTCCATTTAGTATTTTTTTATTTAAAAAATATTTGTTGAATCCAATTGAATTCTAATTATTATAACGTTTGTATTTGTTACAAAAAAAGCTTTTTGAATTCCCCGTAAAAATAGATTGAGCTAATGAAAAAGCTTTCAATGTTGTCCAATATCCCTTCTTTTTCCATAAATTGTTCCGAATAATTTTTTTTGATATAGAAGTGCGCTTTTTTGGAACTGCCATATAATTCGTTTAGTTTTTCGTTGTTATATAGTTCGATGTGAAAGACATTTTTTTTTTGTAAATGAAAATGAATTTATCTTTAATTAGCCCTATATTTTATCTATCTTAATTCCCATTTTTTTGTTTCCTATTTAAAGTAAAACATTAAATATTATAATCGTTTTTCTAAATTTTTCCAAACATTGATATTTTTTTGTAATAGAAAATATTAGTTAAAAGAATAAACTAATTTGGAATTATTATTGAGTCATATTTTTTTTTTATTTTTGACTAGGAATTTCGTTATTCGGCTTATACTTTGTACATTCAGAATAATTAAGAATGGATCATTCTATTGTAATTCTATGTTTACTTTTTTATTAACCGAACCCTTTTTTACAAAAAAGATAAAATAAAAACCGACGAATAAGAAACATAATCAGAATTTTTTTTATTGATTATATGGAATATACACATCAATATTCATGGATCATACCTTTTATTCCATTACCAGTTCCTATGTTAATAGGAATGGGACTTTTACTTTTTCCGACAGCAACCAAAACTCTTCGTCGTATGTGGGCTTTTCCAAGTATTTTCTTGTTAACTATAGTTATGATTTTTTCGGTTGATCTGTCCATTCATCAAATCAATAATAGTTCGATTTATGAATATATATGGTCTTGGACCATAAATAACGATCTTTCTTTAGAGTTTGGGTACTTGATCGATTCACTTACCTCTATTATGTTAGTATTAATTACTACTGTTGGCATTCTGGTTCTTATTTATAGTGATAATTATATGTCTCATGATCAAGGCTACTTGAGATTTTTTGCTTATATGACTCTTTTTAATATTTCAATGTTGGGATTAGTTACTAGTTCGAATTTGATACAAATTTATATTTTTTGGGAATTGGTTGGAATGTGTTCCTATTTATTAATAGGCTTTTGGTTCACACGTCCGATTGCGGCAAATGCTTGTCAAAAAGCATTTGTAACTAATCGTGTCGGGGATTTTGGTTTCTTATTGGGAATTTTAGGTCTTTATTGGATAACGGGTAGTTTGGAATTTCGGGATTTGTTTCAAATAATAAAAAACTTGATTTATAAAAATGAAGTGAATATTTTTTTTGTTACTTTGTTTGCCCTCTTATTATTTTGTGGTTCAGTTGCTAAATCCACCCAATTTCCTCTTCATGTATGGCTACCAGATGCTATGGAAGGGCCTACTCCTATTTCTGCCTTTATTCATGCTGCTACTATGGTAGCAGCGGGAATTTTTCTTGTAGCTCGACTTCTTCCTCTTTTCCTAGTTCTACCCTCAATAATGAACGGAATAGCTTTTATAGGTATAATAACAGTAATATTAGGAGCTACTTTAGCTATTGCTCAAAAAGATATTAAGAAAAATTTGGCCTATTCCACAATGTCTCAATTGGGTTATGTGATGTTAGCTCTCGGTATGGGATCTTATCGAGCTGCTTTATTTCATTTGATTACTCATGCTTATTCAAAAGCATTGTTGTTTTTAGGATCTGGATCCATTATTCATTCAATGGAAGCTGTTGTCGGATATTCGCCAACTAAAAGTCAAAATATGGTTCTTATGGGCGGTTTAACAAAACATGTACCAATTATAAAAACTTGTTTTTTAGTGGGTACATTTTCTCTTTGTGGTATTCCACCTTTTGCCTGTTTTTGGTCTAAGGATGAGATTCTTAATGATAGTTGGTTGTATTCACCCATTTTCGCAATAATAGCTTGTTGCACAGCAGGATTAACTGCATTTTATATGTTTCGGATCTATTTACTTGTTTTTGAGGGATATTTAAATGTTCATTTTTTAAATTTCAATGGAAAAAAAAATAGTTCATTCTATTCAATATCTTTATGGGGGAACAAAGAAGAAAAACAAAAATTAAAAAACAAAAAATTTTTATTAACTTTTTTAAAAATGAATAATAATGAAATGACTTCTTTTTTTATCCGAAAGATATATCTGCATCGTATTAATAAAAATGTCAAAAACATAACACGTCTTTTTTTTGACACTAGCCTTTTTGGTAATCAAAAAATTGCCACTGCTTGTTTATATCCTAATGAATCGGACAATACTATGCAATTTTCTATGCTTGTTTTAGTCCTCTTTACTTTATTCGTTGGGGTCGTAGGAATTTCTTTCAGCCAAAAAGAAATCGATTCGGATATATTATCCAAATTGTTAATTCCATTTATAGACCTTTTACATAAAAATTCACAAAATTTTGGAGATTGGTATGAATTTTTGATAAACGCAACTTTTTCAGTCGTTTTAACTTTTTTCGGAATATTTATAGCGTCTTTTTTTTACAAACCGGTTTATTCATATTTTCAAAATTTGAATTTATTAAATTTATTTGAAAAAAGTGTTCTTAACAAAATTGTTCCTAATAATTTTCCAAATATCATATATAATTGGTCGTATAATCGTGGTTATATAGATGTTTTTTATGAGATATCTTTAATTGCGAGTGTAAGAAAATTTGTTAAATTCTATTATTTTTTTGATAAAAATATAATGGATGGAATTCCAAATGGAATAGGTATTACAAGTTTTTTTATGGGAGAGGCTATCAAATATGTGTGGGGGGGGAGAATTTCTTCCTATATCTTGTTGTATATATTATATGTATTAATCTTTATATTAATTTGGTATTTTTTATTTACTAATTATTAATTTATCCATAGAAAGAAATTTCTTATCTATAACTTTTGCCCTATTTAGAAATTCATTCCTCAGTTTATTTCTTTTTTCTTCATTAGTATCCCTCCAATAATTACACAATTCATCATCATAAGAAAATTTTTCTTTTATGAAGAGATAGATTTTTTTTTCCATCATTTTATGAAAAGTTGATAAATTGGATGGATACGTAAAAGATATTCTTTCTTTTCCATCACTTTGACATGTATGAAAAAAAAATTCTGAAATTTCATTTTTTACGATATTTTCAAATCGATTATTTTTTATATATCGAAATGGACGATTCCATCGTTTATAATTGAAAAGAATGTTTACTACAGGTTTTTGAACAAATCCTAAGTTATATTTCTCCGCGGCTATTTTGTACAAATTCTTCTCTTTTTTCGAAAAAATAGAAGGAAAAACATTTTTGTTGTTGTTGGATCTTTTTTGTTTAGTTCGTACCCTTTGCAAATTTCTTTCGACATCGATTTTTCCTTTTTTATTTATTTCATTTCTTTCTTGAATTTCTGAAAATTTTTTAGTAAAAAAGGGAAACGGTATTCTGTTTAAATAATATAAACAGGTAACAAATAAGAAAACAACAAAAATTTGAAACATAGAATTATTCAATTCTGCCATAATGTACTTCTTTGATTGAAAAGGTACATTAGATTTAATCGAATTATTTTCCTGTATGCAGACTAATATAAATTCAATCCATTTCATAAAAAAAATGTGACCCATTATCCAACCAACAACATAACTTGTTAAACATAATAATTTATTGTTGCATCGAAAGAAATAAATATTGACTAATCTTATTAATATTGAACTTGGTAAAAAAACGGGGTTTAATAAGTGAAAAATAAGATTCTGAAAGAATATTCTTTGAATACTAAAATTACGTATTGAATTTGGATTCTTGTATCTATAATTCAAAAAGTTTTTGTGATTATTGCCGAAGAACTGAAATAAAAGATAGGGTATAGCTATGACAGTTATTGTATGGGGTCTACCCAATGCTAGATGCAAAGGCGCATAATAGATTGATATGAACGTTATGAGCTGTCCCGTAATAAACCCAGTTGTTGCTGATATTTTCTTCTCGGTCCCTTCTTCCACAAGCCGAGCTCGAAGAAGGAAGAGATAAGAGGGCCCTATGGAAAATGTGGTAATAAATCCATAATAGAGTCCGACCACAATTATCGA